TAATGCCAAAATATCAAGTCGGCTCATTCATCTATATGTTGACCAGACCTCTTGAATCTTCTATAATTACCTATTATATTGTGATTTTGATTTGTACGTCATGAAACTTTACGACTCTTTTATTAATTATTAATAGGAATTCTCTTGTTAAGACCTATGAATGACTTAGAACCTCAGATTCCTACTAGAACCACGATGAGTCAATACAACCCGGTCAAACTAAGCCCTCGAATTCCTTGAGTAAGAACCGTTGGATCATCATTTATTCAATGAATAGACATAATGACTAAAAATCCAAAGAGACCTTTGAACTTTGATCAAAATAAGCATAAACGGGAGTTTGAAAGAAAAAAAATCTTTCAATTTATAACATAACTTCTAAATAGAACTCTTTGAAAAAAAAAATGTGTAAGTCCGGCCACGAGGTCTGAATATTAACTATGAATCATAGTTTTAATACTTTGTAATCTATTTTAGATATTCCGTGCTTTAGATACGAGGAAAATATCCGACGAAATAAAACCATCTCTAGCAAGATGACAGACCTATTCGCTGTACTATCCATAGGATCTATTTTAACAAGTCACACACTCATATTCCGTAAATATCAGAAACAAATAAATTTCACGGTCGAACTGCCAAATATAGAACGGGCTAAAAATCATAGGAGACCCACTTGCTTCACTTTGTCTTGAAAAGCTAGTTGATAGAATCTAATTCATTGAAATTCCGTCCAGTAAAATAGAAGAATTATAAATCTCTAAAATAATAGATAGGAAGATCGCAAATAGAGCCATTCCAATACCCATCAAAGGAGTAGTTCCCCACCCAGGAGCTACTTTACCATATTCTGAATTCAACGGTTTCAATAAATCCCCTACAATAGTTCGTCGTGAACCAGATCTAGAACTACCCTCAACGATTTGTGTAGCCATAAATCCTATTTTATATTCATTGAGATCTGTTGACTTTGTATATCATTCTGTTGTAAATAAATGATCTTAGCATAGATCTATTGTGGTCTTGAAACTATATAATAATGGAAACAGCAACACTAGTTGCCATCTTTCTATCTGGTTTACTTGTAAGTTTTACTGGGTACGCCTTATATACTGCTTTTGGGCAACCCTCTCAACAACTACGAGATCCATTCGAGGAACACGGAGACTAGTTGAAGTAATGAGCTTCCCAATATTGGAAGCCTCATTACTTTCAATTGAGATACATAAAAATCATTTCGTTTTTTTAGTTGGAACGTTAGGGGGTTCTCGAAAAAAGATAGCAAAAAAAATTATTCCTAGGGTTGAGACTAAAAGGAATGTATAAACCAAAGCTTCCATAGATTCGATCGTGGTTTACAATTATAGCTTCCATACCTGTTTATTTGAGATCGTCGCCCGGATAAATAAAAAGCAGCGATTCAAATTAAGATTTTTGGGGTATCTTATATCAAATCACAAAACTAACTACAAAAAATGAAAAAATATCTAGTGTATCAGACTACTTGTCTTTTTGTAGTTGGATCTCCAAGTTTTTGGAATGCTCCAAATTCTACTTGAGCATCCAAATCTGGGTCAATACCAGCAAAAACATCCCTGAATAAGGTTCTAGCACCATGCCAAATGTGTCCGAAGAAGAATAGCAAAGCAAATGAAGCATGTCCAAAAGTAAACCAACCTCTAGTACTACTACGAAAAACACCATCGGATTTCAAAGTAGCACGATCTAATTCAAAAATTTCACCCAATTGAGCACGTCTAGCATATTTTTTCACAGTAGCAGAATCACTATAACTGACTCCATTGAGTTCACCGCCATAGAACTCAACAGTTACACCTACTTGTTCGACACTATATTTCGATTCTGCCCTTCTAAAAGGAACATCGGCTCTAACAATTCCGTCTCCGTCTACCAAAACAACCGGAAATGTTTCAAAAAAAGTAGGCATACGACGTACAAAAAGTTCATGCCCTTCCTTATCTCTAAAAAAAGGGTGTCCTAACCAACCAACAGCTATTCCATCCCCGTTATCCATTGAACCCGCTCTGAACAATCCCCCTTTTGCCGGATTATTGCCGATGTAATCATAAAAAGCTAATTTGTCAGGAATTTTAGACCAAGCTTCAGATAAACTTTGCTTTTCAGCTAGCCCGGCACTAACTCTTCGATATATTTCTTGTTGGAAGTATCCTTGATCCCATTGATAACGAGTGGGACCAAATAATTCAATCGGAGTAGTTGCTGATCCATACCACATAGTTCCAGCAACTACAAAAGCTGCAAAAAAGACAGCAGCGATACTACTGGAAAGGACGGTTTCAATATTTCCCATCCGTAATCCTTTGTATAGACGTTGGGGCGGACGGACACTAAGATGAAATAGACCCGCCAATATGCCCAAAGTTCCTGCTGCAATATGATGAGAAGCTATTCCTCCCGGAACAAAAGGATCAAAACCTTCCACACCCCATGCTGGATTTACAGCTTGTACTCTTCCCGTTAGTCCATAAGGATCGGATACCCATATTCCGGGACCATATAATCCTGTTACATGAAATGCGCCAAAACCAAAGCAAGCCGCCCCTGAGAGAAATAAATGAATTCCAAAGATCTTGGGCAAATCCAAAGAGGGTTTTCCTGTACGTTCATCACAAAATATTTCTAGATCCCAATACACCCAATGCCAAATAGCTGCTAAAAAGCACAAGCCAGAAAACACAATATGTGCACCAGCCACACCTTCGTAACTCCAAATGCCCGGATTCGTTAGAGTGCCCCCTGTGATACTCCAACCACCCCATGAATTGGTTATTCCTAAACGAGTCATGAAGGGTATAACGAACATACCCTGTCTCCACATTGGATCAAGAACAGGGTCAGAAGGATCAAAAACCGCTAATTCGTATAGAGCCATTGAACCGGCCCAACCAGCAACCAGAGCTGTATGCATTATATGGACAGAAATTAAACGGCCAGGATCATTCAATACGACCGTATGAACACGATACCAAGGCAAACCCATAGAAATACCCCCCCTTTTTTCAATTCAAAAAAGACGCTATCTAACTTTATTGTACTGTAAAAAAAAACTATACGATGGACCTTACTTTACTTTTTTTGGTGTATTATCTCGGGGAAAGGATTAATAGTTGTTCTATGCTTTTAGTAAGAATGTCTTTTAATAATAATCGAACAATTTTTTTCATAGGAAGAAAAAGAAACAGATTTATTCTACACCCGATAAGTACCAATACGCAATGGTAGGACATTGAAAGCATTTTATATGAGTAATTACATCTAGATTTGTTCATCATCCAAAAGAAAAGACCTATTTGTAACAAATTTTCTTTATTCATTCTGTCTTCCTTTTTTTTTAATCTCTGGATAAAATATGATAAAAGAGAAAATATTATTAAGACAATAAACCTAAAACCTATTTTTACGCTTTCACATCAAAGTGAGATATAGTACTTCATTTTTCTTTCATTTAATGCCTATTGGTGTTCCAAAAGTACCTTTTCGAAATCCTGGAGACGAAGATATATCATGGATTGACATATAGTGCGACTTGTCAGATCTATTTGGTTATATGGTATTTCCCCGTTCTCTTCCCCGATTAAGATATCCTTTCTTTCGCCCAAGAAAGATTGATTGAATCATCAAAAATTTGGAGCGTGAAATGCAAGGAAGAAAATTAAATCGATTTTTTAGGAGGTATTAGCAATTAGACTAATTTATGGTTACTTTTGTCCCAACAATAAAATAAAGTATCCAGGCTCCGTTTACAAAAAACCAATTGGTAATATATTTATGATTTATAGTTAATATCATATTGTATTCCATTCTATTTCTATAATATTCAATTTCAAATTTCTAATATAAACAGAAGTGATCTCAAACTGTTAATAAATTGAGTAATATGATGAATGCATTGAATATTTGGTAGGAAACATGAAATAAATTTGAATTAAAAAAACACGGAAGTCGTAGCAAAAAGACGTAGTATTCGGATATTTTGCCTATATATGTAAATCAAAAAAGGGCAGATCTTTACTCGGAGTAGAGCATAAACCTAAAAGAATTCAATAAGACCATTCAGGAACAAGAAAATTACATCGTAATTTGGATTGAATTCCGATGAAAGAATACATCAATGAGAAGTTAGTCCCAAAAGTTTAAAAGTTTAGTGACTTCGTTTTTTTTTTCTTTTATAAAAAAAAAGAAAAAAAAACTAGAATCTACACATTGATTTTTTTGTTTTCGCAATGTGTATTGAACCGTATGCGTTAAAAGATGCATGTGCGGTTCGGAGGGAATACAATCTTTTCTCACTCAACCGACTTTATCGAGAAAGGCTCCTTTTTTTAGGACAAGCAGTAAATACCGAGCTCTCGAATCAACTTATTAGTCTTATGTTATATCTTAGTCTAGAGGATGATACCACGGATTTGTATTTGTTTATAAACTCTCCCGGCGGATGGGTAATACCTGGATTAGCTATTTATGATACTATGCAATTTGTGCAACCAGCCGTACAAACAATATGCATAGGATTAGCCGCTTCAATGGGATCTGTTATTCTGGTCGGAGGAGAAATTACCAAACGTCTAGCATTCCCTCACGCTTTGCGCCAATGAGTTTTTTTTTGATTTGCGAAAAAAAATAAAAGAAGACAAGACTATGCCTTCGCGATATATGAAATCTGAATATTAAGTAATAATAGCATGGCACTTGGAATTCGATATGAAATCTTTTTTTTTTTTTTTCAAAAAGCGTTAACTTATGTATCGAAAAAGTAGTATGAGATTAAAGGGTATTTCCTGTTTTCTATGATATATCAGGAGACCAATTTCAGCGTCACAAACTTTTTTATTTTCACACCGAAAAACTCTTAATAATAGATATATATTATTCTAAAAGGATACGAAAAAAAAAAAATAAACTTTGGGATTGCTAAATAACATAGGAAATAAATAAATAAATATATATATATAAAGCAACGGAACCGTCGTAGTATTTTTTTAACTACTCAAAAAAGAAGGGTGGTTATTGGATTATTTACCTATGGGAATATGATACAGCTTATAAATGGATTTTCTATTTCGTCAATGGAAGTTAAAAAAAAAAAAAGAAATAAAAGTAAATTCCATTATAGAGCCGTATGCAATGTGTAAAAGATGCCCGTACGGTTGTTCAATTTTCTCTTTTTTCTATCTTTTTATTCTTATTCTATTTTTTATTCTATATATTCTTTCAAGAGAAAATAATAATTTATTATGTTATTTCATCAGGGTAATGATCCATCAACCTTCTAGTTATTTTTATTGTACATCCACGAGAAATTTTATCCTGGAAGCGGAAGAACTACTGAAGCTGCGCGAAACCCTCACAAAGGTTTATGTACAAAGAACGGGCCAATCCTTATGGGTTGTTTCCGAAGATATGGAAAGAGATGCTTTTATGTCAGCAACAGAAGCCCAAGCTTACGGACTTGTTGATCGTGTAGCGAAATAAAAAAAAATTTTCGCAAGTATGCAATTTTATTTTTTATCTTCTTGCCGGGGTTATTACAATATTTTAAAAATTATATGAATATGAATACATAAAAAAAAAAAAAATTCATAATTATCCGGTTAGGATCGATCTAAACCATCCCATTCTGTATATGATTCAATATGCCAACTATTAAACAACTTATTAGAAACACACGACAGCTAATCAAAAATGTCACGAAATCCCCCGCTCTTGGGGGATGTCCTCAGCGACGAGGAACATGTACTAGGGTGTATGTGCGACTCGTTCAGATCATGGACTTGGCCAAAACAAAAGAATTGATCAGTATAAGTGATCAATAACGGCGATATAAGATAGAATGTAATAAGACCATTCACTATACGGAAAATCAAAATATCTAAAAAAGATCTATCATATCTTTCTATTGTGGTTTCAAATTAATTTATGGTTGACATTGTTACAAATCCAATCACTTACACATCTAATTTAAGATGAGAAAGAATTTCCCATTGATAGCAAATGGTATTCATTAAGCAGGGAAATGCTATTTAAAAAGCAAAAAGATTATACCCTTAACTTGACTCTTGCAAGAACGGACTAACAAGGTCAGCTACTCAACTAATCTTCATAATGAAATAAAATACCGTTACTGTATAAGTGAGTCTTCTTGTGAAAGACCTATTACTGGATAATGATGGGTAGAGCCAAAGAATGTGAACTGTACAAGTTAACAATAGCATTGATTAAATGAAATGAGAGAAGAGGCTCCGGTATATAGAGAGGACCTCGCCGTTAAGAAGCAACCATAAAAACGAAGGAAACCACTATACCTAGTTCTATTTATTACTTTTTTATTTATTATGTTTTTTTATACCTAGTATCAATATCAATATAATTTCTTATTTCGAGGCGAGAAGCCTAGAAAAAAACGTGGTCAGGAAGGTTATAGTAGCAAAAGCCGTTGGAATTTTTCTTTTATACACTGGAAGAATCCGTTTTGTTATTAATAGACTAGGAAAGGGAAAGGAAATAACTGAAAGAAAAGAAATCAATTAGTTATTCATCAAAGTTTCATTTATTCAATGACTAGAATTAAACGAGGATATATAGCTCGAAAACGTAGAACCAAAATTCGTTTATTTACATCAAGTTTTCAAGGGGCTCATTCAAGACTTTCTCGGACTATTATTCAACAGAAAATAAGAGCTTTGGTTTCGGCTCATCAAGATAAAGGTAAACAAAAAAGAGATTTTCGTCGTTTGTGGATCACTCGTATAAATGCAGTAATTCGAGCTAATAAACTGTACTATAGTTATAGTCGATTAATACACAACCTGTACAGGGGACAGTTGCTTCTTAATCGTAAAATACTTGCACAAATAACTATATTAAATAGGAATTGTCTTTATATGATTTCCAATGAGATCTTAAAAGAAAAAAAAGTTGCAAGGAATCCCGTGTAATGTTTTAAACGAAGTTCGCTGGTGAGTGAATTTGAGAAGATAGAGTAGAAATTAGTATTAGTATGCTAAAATAAGATACAATATGGTTAAAGATTTATTCCCAATTTTTTTTTTCACTTTTTCTTATAACACGCCAATAAAATCTGAATTTTTCATTTTTTTGAACAAAAAGTCAATTCGCATTTTTAGTCTTTTATTTTGATTCAATTGAAGAGCAAGCCTATTTTTTTTTAATTCTAAGATCAGTAGTTCTAGGAATCGACTCGTTTCTTTCAAATCGTTTCTCATTATTAAGAAAAGGTAACAAAGATAAAATACGAGCTTGTTTTATAGCAATAGTAATTAATCGTTGTTGTTTTAAGGTCAATCTATTCACTCGCCTAGATAATATCTTTCCTTGTTCACTAATAAATCGACTAATTAAACTCATATTTCTATAATCAATTCGATCCCCCGATTGTATCGGGGGCAAACGCCTACGAAAAGATCGCTTAGATTTAAGAAGGAGTCGCTTGGATTTATCCATGGTTTTTTTTCCTTGTCCTGAAAATCTTAATTCTATTTTGATCGTATCAGAAATGATTTCGAATTAAAAAAAAATTGTTTATTTTCTATTTAAATAAATATAAGATCTGGTATATATAATTTTTGCTCTATAAATAACATATTAAAATTGTTATATAGAATTATAATATGTCGTTTTTCATTTTCCGTGGAAAGCAAGGGGGACGCGCGAGCGGTCAGTTAGATTTATTTCTTTATCTCCCCATGAATCGTATGTTTGTAACAAAAGGTACAGAATTTTATCAATTCCAATCGACTGGGCGTATTATGTCGATTTTTTTGAGTAATATATCGGGAAATGCCCATTGATTCCTTATTAACGCGATTTCGAACACAACAGGTACATTCCAAAATAATCGTTACTCTGGCATCTTTACCCCTGGCCATGAACCTCCTTTGGATTTTTGATTGACTCAACTGTTCTATTTTTTCCATTTTTCGATCCGAAGAAGAAAGGAAAGAAAAATTCTAAAGTTGCTAAATTGAAATCCAATTATGAAAGATTTCGTTGCAATCTCTCAATATAATAAGTAATAATAAATAATATAATGATTTCTAACTCTATACTTATAATTTAGAATTGATGTACAATATTTAATGAATTATATTGTATGATATTGTATGATATTGTTGTCACCGCTATTCCATTTTATTTCTCACACTATTATTAATTAATTTATTAATTAATTTCATTTTGGTCCCAGAACCCCAGTTTCACTAAGGTGAATCCGCTTTTATTCTTTTCTAATTTATTTGAATTCTAAAAAAAGAAAAGTAAGGGGGGATTAGGCACAGATATTTGATTGTAGCTCTAATTTTCTTCGCCCCTTCGCGTCTCACTTACTATAATGAAAAAAAGGGAAATATTAACGCATCTGGAAATAAACGATTGATCTCTATCAATAAACCCGCTAAAGAACCAAACCATAGAGTACTTACTACCGGTGCCACGGAAAGGTATGTTTTTAGATCTCGCATTTAAAATACTCCTGCTTTTTTTGTGATTTTATTCTAATTTGTAATACATATATAGTATTACATCTATGCCCAGATGTGTATATGTAGTTAATGGCTGACACTTGTATTTCTATGCAGAATCTCTCATGCAGATTGAAATGTACAAGAATTCGGTATTCGGTAAATAGTCCTTTTCTTAAAACAAAAAAAATACGTCCCGTTACGTATATAATATAAGTATATTATTCTATGTTATATGATATGAGACTAAAAAAAATAATAAATCACAAGTTAGTAGATCAATGAAAGAAATAAAGATGTGGAAAAGAATACAGGGATTCTCTACAATGACACTGTAGACCATTTGAAAGGGATGTAGCGCAGTTCGGTAGCGCATTTGTTTTGGGTACAAAATGTCACGGGTTCAAATCCTGTCATCCCTACCTATTACTTATCTTATGAGCATTAACAAGGGTCAATTAATATTGATCAAAATTGGATATACATAAATAAGCAATCTTTAATTTTATTTTTTATGCTAGTATATATATCTAAGACAGGTTGGGTAACAACCTATTTATTGGGATAATAAAGCGCTCTTAGTTCAGTTCGGTAGAACGTGGGTCTCCAAAACCCAATGTCGTAGGTTCAAATCCTACAGAGCGTGATTATATTCTTCTTTTTTGTTAGGTTGAAAATAAAACTAAAACTGAAATAATTAATAATTGAACAGCAATTTGACCTCCTGTAGATTAAAGCAACCAGGGAGGTCAATAAAAAAAAAAGAGATGTTAGTTAATCAAGGCTCCAATTGATCGCCACGTATGTATTGTAAATATGCAGTTACGAATAATCCAGCCAAAGTAATAGGAATTAGACCTAAGACGATTCCAAATAGAAAAACTTCAATCATTTCAATTTTTTTGAAAGGTGAAAAAGAAAGGTAATATTTCTCCTTAGAATTTAGAATATGGAAACTATAACAGAAGAGTTTTGTTATGAATTGTTCATTCAATTAATTTCAAATAAGTCGTATCTTGTTCAGACCGATAAATAGAGCTGTAGTTATAGTCAAAGCTGCGAGTAGAAAGCCGAAAAAACTAGTTATAGTAAGCATGAAGAGATTAAATGAAATATGTTCTTTTTATACATATGTTTATAAAGCACTTCCCTCAATTTCAATTTTGAAAATAAAAAATAAGAGTATAAACAAAAAAACCAATTGAAAGTTTTTGATTCATCAATTCAATTATTCTAAATTATAGACGGCGGACCTAAAAAAAAAAGAAGAACATAGTTAAGAAATCAATTCATCATTTGTGACATTTACCTATCTCAAAATTTGGAATCAACAGATTCACTGAGCAACTCTTGAGTTGAATAAACTAATAACCAGCATCTAATATATTTAAAAGAATTAGAAAAAAATAATAATAGTTGTTTTATAACTTCATTAAAAAAACGAAACTTTTACTAGCCATACTATTTTTACCTGAGCCGCA